TCTACGTATATTAATACCAAATATACTAAGAGTCCTAAGCAAGCAAAGAAAGTGAATTTGACCCATTATTCACAACAATCGGATTTTCGTCGAGGTCTAATCAAAGGCTCCATGCGCACACAAAGACGTAAAACTATTACTTGGGAACAGGTTCAAGCAAATGTGCATTCCCCGCTTTTTTTGGACAGGCTAGACAAACCTTTTTTTTTTTCTTTTGATATTTCCGAACTGATGAAAGTAATTTTTAAAAATTGGATGTGGAAACAAAAAGACCAAAAACTTTCTGATTCTAAAATTGAAAAGCAAAAAAAAATTGATAACCAAGAGGAGGACAAAAGAGAAAAATACAAAAGAAAAGAAAAAACAGAGATACCCATAGCAGAAATCTGGAATACATTTTTTTTTGCTCAAGTACTCAGAAGTTTTGTATTATTAACTCAATCGATTCTTAGAAAATATATTATATTACCTTCACTGATAATAGCTAAAAATATTGCTCGCATGCTATTATTTCAAATTCCCGAATGGTCCGAGGATTTAAAGGATTGGAATAGGGAAATGTATGTAAAATGCACCCATAATGGTGTTCAATTATCCGAACGAGAATTTCCGAAAAACTGGTTAACAGAGGGTATTCAGATAAAGATCCTATTTCCTTTTTGCCTGAAACCCTGGCACAAATCTAAGCTACAATTCCCTAATAAAGATGCAATGAAAAAAAAGGGGGGACAAAAAAACAACGATTTTTGTTTTTTAACAGTTTGGGGAATGGAAGCGGAATTGCCTTTTGGTCCTCCCCGAAAAAGACCTTCATTTTTTAAACCCATTTTCAAAGAACTAAAAAAAAAAATTAGACAATTGAAAACAAAGTCTTTAAGAGTTTTAAAAGAAAGAACAAAAATTTTTCAACAAATCGCAAAAGAAACAAAAAGATGGGTCATCAAAAGAATTCTATTACTAAAAGTAAAAGGAAGAGGAAAAGAACTTTCAAAAACAAACCAAATTCCATTATTTAGATTGCGAGAAATAGATGAATTGGGTGAAGATAAAAAAGATTTGATAATGAGTAATCGGATGATTCACGAATCGTCCATTCAAATTCGATCTATGGATTGGACAAATTTAGCACTGCCCGAAAAAAAAATAAAAGATCTGACTAATCGAACAAACATAATAAAAAAGAAAATAGAAAAAATTACAAAAGAAAAGAAAAAAAAACAGCTAACTTACGAAATAAATATTAGTTCGAACAAAACAAGTTATCGTTCTAAAATATTAGGAGCGTCCAAAAAGATTTGGCAAATATTAAAAAAAAGAAATACTCGCTTAATTGGTAAATCATATTTTTTTATAAAATTTTTCATTGAAGGGATATACATAAAAATTTTTCTAGCTATTGTCAATATTCCAAGAATCAATGCAATTTTTTTTTTTGAATCACCAAAAAAAATCCAAATTATTGAGAAAAATATCCACAATAATGAAACAAATCAGGAAAGAATTAATAAAACAAGTAAAAATGGAATTCACTTTATTTCGACTATAAAAAAATCACTTTCTAAGGTTAGTAATAAGAATTCAAAGATTTCTTATGATTTCTCTTTTTTCTCACAATCACAAGCATATGTATTTTACAAATTATCACAAACCCAACTTATTCGCTTTTATAATTTAAGATTTGTCTTTCAATATGACGGAACATCCCTTTTTCTTAAGAAGGAAATAAAAGATTATTTTAAAAAACAAGGAATATTTCATTACGAATTAAGACATGAATCTTTTTGGAATTTTGAAATGAATCAATGGAAAAACTGGTTAAAGGGGCATTATTCATATCAATCCGATTTATCTCGGATAAGATGGCCTATATTAGTACCACAAAAATGGCGAAATAGAGCCAATCAACACAGTATGGCTCAAAAGAAAGATTTAAACAAAAAGGGTTCATATGAAAAAAATGGATTAACTCATTCCGACAAACAAAATTTTTTTGAAGCGAATCCATTACAGAATCAAAAAGATAATTTTAAAAAACACTATAGATATGATCTTTTATCATATAAATCTATTAATTATGAAGATAAGAAAGACTCGTATATTCATAAATCATTATTCCAAGTAAATAATAAAGAAGAAATCTTTTCTAATTCCAACATAAGGGAAGGCAAATTATTTGATATGTTGGGAGGTATCCCTATTAATAATTATCTAGAAGAAGATGATATTATGGATATGGATAAATTTTTGGATAGAAAATATTTGGATTGGAGAATTCTCGATTTTTGTCTTAGAAATAAGGTTGATATTGAAGTCTGGGTTGATATTGGTACCAACAGGAATCCAAATACTAAGATTGGGGCTGATAAGTATCAAATAATTGATGAAATTAATAAGAAAGTTCTTTTTTATCTTACAATTCATGCAATTCATGAAGATGAAGAAATTAAACCATCCAATCAAAAAAAGTTCTTTTTTGATTGGATGGGAATGAATGAAGCAATACTAAGTTGTCCTATATCAAATCTGGAGCTTTGGTTCTTCCGAGAATTAGTGCTATTTTTTAATGCATATAAAAAAAAACCGTGGATCATACCAATCAAATTACTTCTTTTCAGTTTTAATGGAAATGAAAATGGGAATAAAAAAATAACTCGAAAGAAAAAGGAAGATCTTTTTATATCATCGAATCAAAAAAACTCTCTTGAATTATACAATAGAAGTAAAGAAGAAAAAGAACCCCCAGACCAAGGGAATCCTCGATCAGATGCACAAAACCAAGTAAGTCTTGGGTCAGTTCTCTCAAACCAAGAAAAAGATGTTGAAGCAAATTCTTCGGGATCAGACATCAAAAAACGTAGAACGAAAAAACAATACAAGAACAACACAGAAGCAAAACTTTATTTCTTCCTAAAAAAGTATTTGCATTTTCAGTTGAGATGGGATTCTTTTTTAAATCAAAGAATAATAAATAATATCAAGATCTATTGTCTCCTGCTTCGACTGATAAATCCAAGAGAAATTGCTATATCCTCTATTCAAGGGGGAGAAATGGGTCTGGATATTTTGATGATTCATAAGGATTTCACTCTTACAGAATTGGTGAAAGGGGGAATATTTATTATCGAACCGCTTCGTCTGTCTGTAAAAAACGATGGACAGTTTTTTATATATCAAATCGTAGGTATTTCATTGGTTCATAAGAATAAGCGCCAAATTACTAAAAGATACCGAGAAAAAAGCTATGTTCATAAAAAAAAAAATTATGAATCCATTGCAAGACATCAAAGAATGACTGGAAATAGAGACAAAAAGAATTATGATTTGCTTGTTCCTGAAAATATTTTATTCCCTAACCGTCGTAGAGAATTGAGAACTCTGATTTGTTTCAATTGGAAGAATCAAAATGGTATTCAGAGAAATTCCGTATTTTGTAATAACGTAAAAAAAGGGGGGCACGTTTTGGATAAAAGCAAAGATCTTGCTAGAGAGAAAAAGAAACTAATTAAATTAAAGTTCTTTCTTTGGCCCAATTATCGATTAGAAGATTTAGTTTGTATGAATCGCTATTGGTTTAATACCAATAATGGCAGTCGTTTCAGTATGATAAGGATACATATGTATCCACGATTGAAAATTTGTTACTAGTACGTTTTTCTTATCGATCGCGTACCATACGTACCATACCTGGTATATGAAAACAAAGAGATGGACACATGCCTTGTCTTACATTCCATTATGATACAGTATACCACTTTAAGGACATACGGATTGGTTAGATCTATAAATGAATTAACAGAATTTTTTTTTAGGTCTCGCTTTTTCTCTTTTGAAGAAATATACCATCCTTTTGTATCCCTAATCAAATTGAAAATGGGATTGATTGTTGATTGATTTTATCGGAAGTTCATAACGGCTTTAAGATGATTGTGTATATTCAATTCAAATGACTAACATTATTATTACTGATCAGTAAATTTCATATTAAAAGAAAGGGAAAAGAGGATTTCGTTTTATGGTAAAAAATTCATTCATCTCAGTTACTTTTCAAGAAAAAAAAAAAGAAAACAGTGGGTCTGTTGAATTTCAAGTATTAAGTTTCACTAATAAGATACAAAGACTTACTTCCCATTTGGAATTGCACAGAAAAGACTATTTATCTCAGAGGGGTTTACGGAAAGTTCTGGAAAAACGCCAACGGCTACTTTCTTATTTGTCAAAGAAAAATAGAGTACGTTATAAAGAATTAATTAGTCAGTTGAATATCCGGGAGTCAAAAAATCGTTAATTTGAAAAAAGAATTTTGAATTATTTGATTTATTAGATTTTGAATCTTGATAACTTCTTTTTGTTTTCAACAATTCATGTAAGAATGAATCGAGGAAAAACCTATGAGTATACTAGCTACAGGAAAAGACCTTATGAGAGTAAATATGGGACCTCACCACCCATCAATGCATGGTGTTCTTCGTCTCATCGTTACTCTCGATGGCGAAGATGTTATTGACTGTGAACCGATATTGGGTTATTTACACAGAGGGATGGAAAAAATTGCGGAAAACCGAACAATTATACAATATCTGCCTTATGTAACACGTTGGGATTATTTAGCTACTATGTTCACAGAAGCAATAACTGTAAATGGACCAGAACAGTTGGGAAATATTCAAGTACCTAAAAGGGCCAGCTATATCAGAGTAATTATGTTGGAGTTGAGTCGTATAGCCTCTCATCTGTTATGGCTCGGCCCTTTTATGGCAGATATTGGTGCACAGACTCCCTTCTTCTATATTTTCAGAGAAAGAGAATTAGTATATGATCTATTCGAAGCTGCCACCGGTATGAGAATGATGCATAATTATTTTCGTATCGGAGGGATAGCGGCCGATTTACCCCATGGCTGGATAGAGAAATGTTTGGATTTCTGTGATTATTTTTTAACGGGGGTTGTTGAATATCAAAAACTTATTACACGAAACCCTGTCTTTTTAGAACGAGTTGAAGGAGTAGGCATTTTTGGTGGAGAAGAAGCAATAAATTGGGGTTTATCAGGACCAATGCTACGAGCGTCTGGAATAGAATGGGATCTTCGTAAAGTGGATCATTATGAGTGTTACGACGAATTTGATTGGGAAGTCCAGTGGCAAAAAGAAGGGGATTCATTAGCTCGTTATTTAGTCCGAATCAGTGAAATGACAGAATCCGTAAAAATTATTCAACAGGCTTTGGAAGGAATTCCGGGGGGGCCCTATGAGAATTTAGAAATCCAATGCTTTGCTAGAGAAAGCGATCCAGAATGGAATGATTTTGAAGATCGATTCATTAGTAAAAAACCTTCTCCTACTTTTGAATTACCGAAACAAGAACTTTATGTGAGAGTCGAAGCCCCAAAAGGAGAATTGGGAATTTTTCTGATAGGAGATCAAAGTAGTTTTCCTTGGCGATGGAAAATTCGCCCACCGGGTTTTATCAATTTGCAAATTCTTCCTCAGTTAGTTAAAAGAATGAAATTGGCGGATATTATGACGATACTAGGTAGTATAGATATCATTATGGGAGAAGTTGATCGTTGAAATGATAGTTGATACAACAGAAGTACAAGATATTAATTCTTTTTCCCGATTGGAATCCTTAAAAGAGCTCTATGGGATCATACGGGTGTTTGCCCCTATTTTGACTCTTGTATTAGGAATCACAATAGGTGTACTAGTAATTGTGTGGTTAGAAAGAGAAATATCTGCAGGAATACAACAACGTATTGGCCCTGAATACGCCAGCCCTTTCGGAATTCTTCAAGCTTTAGCAGATGGAACAAAACTACTTTTCAAAGAGAATCTTCTTCCAGCTAGAGGAAATACTCGTTTCTTCAGTATTGGACCATCTATAGCAGTCATATCAATTCTACTAAGTTATTCAGTAATTCCTTTTAGTTATCACCTTGTTTTAGCTGATCTCAATATTGGTATTTTTTTATGGATTGCCGTTTCAAGTATTGCTCCTATTGGACTTCTTATGTCAGGATATGGATCAAATAATAAATATTCGTTTTTAGGTGGTCTGCGAGCTGCTGCTCAATCGATTAGTTATGAAATACCATTAACTTTATGTGTTTTATCAATATCTCTACGTGCGATTCGCTAAAATAGAAGCTTTTCTTTTCCTTCTAGAAAAAAAAAAAGAAATTTAATGGATATCCGCATTTTTTTTTTATTCATTTATTGATTCTTTAGGTTAATAAAAAAATTAGATAGTTATATATGAGTGAAAGAAAACAACTTCTAAATTCGCAGTAAAAGCAGATTGAGTCTCATTTCCTATGTACAAGAGTTAAGTGAAAGTAAACAAAAGTGGAAGATGCCCTTTACCCCAAGATTAGTTGATTGGTCATCCTAGCTTGAAGCGGGCTCAAAAGTCAACCGTATGGAGTTTTCACTATATGTTTGAATGTATTACAATACATATATTAACGAACGGGGGATTGAAAAAAAAAAAAATGGGTGGATAATAAGGAACACTAAAATACACACAAAGAATTAGTAATGGAGATTATGTAAATTAACGAAAAAGATACGTCTGCATAACATAAAAAGAATACTAATTGGGGCTTTAAGTTGGTAGAAATGATCAGGCAGTACTCCCCACAATTCCGATTCAGAGTATGCTCCTATCCCCCAATTAAAGAAATTACTATCAGGAACGAAATAATCCCTTACTTTTTTGAGGCCCCCTTTTTCTCAGAAAGAAGAAGAGGAACAAAAAAAATAGAAAAAAAAAGAAATTACAATAAAAAGAAAAGCTATTTTTTTCTTATTTCTTTCCTATCTTCATAGAAAGAAAAATTGTGTCATGATTCATGAACTAATGGAATGTCTAATTTTTTTTTCGTAATCAAAAAAAAAAATGATGGCTCGAAATATCAATAGATATTTCTACAAAGAGTATTTTATTGAAGGATTTATTAAGTTATTACTCACCCCAAAAAAGTGGAAGGATGAGATCAATTCAGAAATGCTTTTTGATTTATTCTTATAGCAGACAGAATTCCATTGGTATAATTGGGGACCTTCCACGAGTCTATCTATGCTATAACCATATCAAGATAACGAATACTTGCCCGGTCCTTACATTTATTTGTGGCCCTGAGGAGCCGTATGAGGTGAAAATCTCATGTACGGTTTTGTAATAGCGATGGGAACAGTAATGTTCTCACCGACTATGATTATCTAATAGTTCAAGTACAGTTGATATAGTCGGGGCGCAATCAAAATATGGTTTTTGGGGGTGGAATTTGTGGCGTCAACCTATAGGGTTTATCGTTTTTCTAATTTCTTCCCTAGCAGAATGCGAAAGATTACCCTTTGATTTACCAGAAGCAGAAGAAGAATTAGTAGCAGGCTATCAAACCGAATATTCGGGGATCAAATTTGGTTTATTTTACGTTGCTTCCTATCTAAATTTATTAGTTTCCTCATTATTTGTAACAGTTCTTTACTTGGGCGGTTGGAATCTTTCAATTCCGTACATATTTGTTCCTGAGTTATTTGAAATAAATAAAGCGGATGGAATCTTTGGAACGACAATTGGTATCTTTATTACATTAGCTAAAACTTATTTGTTCTTGTTCATTTCTATCACAACAAGATGGACTTTACCTAGACTAAGAATGGACCAATTATTAAATCTTGGCTGGAAATTTCTTTTACCTATTTCTCTCGGTAATTTATTATTAACAACCTCTTCCCAACTCCTTTCACTGTAAACAAAAAAAAAAAGATACTATATTCACGGCTTACCTCAAACAAGAGAAAGAAAAAATTTATTCATAGATATTCCCGATATGTTCCCTATGGTAACTGGGTTCATGAATTATGGTCAACAAACAGTACGAGCTGCAAGGTACATTGGTCAAAGTTTCATGATTACCTTATCCCAAGCAAATCGTTTCCCTGTAACTATTCAATATCCTTATGAAAAATTAATAACATCGGAGCGTTTCCGCGGTCGAATCCATTTTGAATTTGATAAATGTATTGCTTGTGAAGTATGTGTTCGTGTATGTCCTATAGATCTGCCTGTTGTTGATTGGAAATTGGAAACTGATATTCGAAAGAAACGATTGCTTAATTACAGTATTGATTTCGGAATTTGTATTTTTTGTGGTAACTGCGTTGAGTATTGTCCAACAAATTGTTTATCAATGACTGAAGAATATGAACTTGCTACTTACGACCGTCACGAATTGAATTACAATCAAATTGCTTTAGGTCGTTTACCAATGTCAGTAATTGACGATTTTACAATTCGAACAGTTTTGAATTCGTCTCAAAGAAAAAACGGGTAAATCTCTTTATTATTGGAAATTACTAGGGTTCCGTGTTGGTATAAAGGAATAAGGTCTTTCTCTTTGTTTGGTACTATAGATTGGATTATGAGAAGTACAAATTAATTTGTATTGAAAGTCTGTTAATATATCCACAATTTTTTCGAAATATAGACTTTCAATTTCCAACTGCCATTTCCAATAAAGAAAAGAACGAAATTGATCCAATAACACATCAATTCACACCTATTAGATTTGAATTGAATTCAATCGGGAATGCCTCATAAAAAAAATTGCCTGGTCGGTTCAATAAGGTCATGAAAAAACATTTGGATTTATTTATCTCTTATTTTAATATAATGGATTTGGCTGGACCAATACATGATTTTCTTTTAGTTTTTCTAGGATCGGGTCTTATATTAGGAGGTCTGGGAGTGGTATTACTTACCAACCCGATTTATTCTGCCTTTTCATTGGGATTCGTTCTTATTTGTATATCCTTATTCTATATTCTATCAAATTCGCCTTTTGTAGCTGCTGCACAGCTCCTTATTTATGTAGGAGCTGTAAATGTTTTAATCATATTTGCTGTAATGTTCATGAATGGTTCAGACTATTCCAACGATTTTCATTTGAATCTTTGGACTATTGGGGATGGAGTTACTTCTCTGGTTTGTACAAGTATTTTTTTGTCCTTACTCACTACTATTCTAGATACGTCGTGGTACGGGATTATTTGGACTACACGATCCAACCAGATTATAGAGCAAGATTTGATAAGTAATAGTCAACAAATTGGAATTCATTTATCAACCGACTTTTTTCTTCCATTTGAACTCATTTCGATAATTCTTTTAGTTGCCTTGATAGGTGCAATTGCCGTAGCTCGTCAGTAAAAAATCTTTATAACTAGCAACAGCAATCCAAATTCAACTTTTCTGTGTTATCACATCTATTTGCCTTCAATTCTATTTGAATACTGTTTCATGTATAAATCAAATAGAAGTTTTTTGATTCGATCTATTAGCAATATATTCTTTTGTTCTATACTTGTTAGATTATAAGCAATCAAATCACTTGACTTATTGTTCATATTGAAATGAATCGAAATTGGTACGGAGTTGGTCAATGATGCTCGAACATGTACTTATTTTGAGTGCTTATTTATTTTCTATTGGTATCTATGGATTGATCACGAGCCGAAATATTGTCCGGGCCCTGATGTGTCTTGAACTTATACTAAATGCGGTTAATATAAATTTTGTAACATTTTCCGATTTTTTTGATAGTAGGCAATTAAAAGGAGATATTTTCTCAATTTTTGTTATAGCTATTGCAGCCGCTGAAGCAGCTATCGGATCAGCTATTGTTTCGTCAATTTATCGTAACAGAAAATCAATTCGTATCAATCAATCGACTTTGTTGAATAAATAAAATAGTATTTCAAAATCAGAATATTCATCAATTCGAATTAGCATCTATAATACGTCCTAACCTCGATCATATTGGCGAAAACGTAAAAAATCAAAGTATCTTTGTTTCCTCTTATCAGTTGATCCAGAAATGGATTGATTCCAAAATTCTGGTAAATCGTTGATTGATCTGGTGTTTCAATATATGATTCATTTCCAAAATTACTAGATCGAAAATTTATGAATTCAGAAATTGATAGATTCAATGTCACATTCAGTAAAGATTTATGATACATGTATAGGGTGTACTCAATGTGTCCGAGCATGTCCCACGGATGTATTAGAAATGATACCTTGGGACGGATGTAAAGCTAAACAAATTGCTTCTGCTCCAAGAACGGAGGATTGTGTTGGTTGTAAGAGATGTGAATCCGCCTGTCCAACGGATTTCTTGAGTGTTCGAGTTTATTTATGGCATGAAACAACTCGAAGCATGGGTCTAGCTTATTGATATTGATACGTTCCCCAAAACCCCACTTGAATCTATTTTGAATACATTTTTTTTACTTACTGATTACCGACAAAAACCCGTACTCGAAAAATAAAAAAAAAAATTAAGAATATATATTCTATTTTTCGAGTACGGTTTTGTCTGGTTCGAGTGTATCTTGCCTTTACCACGAACTTTTTTCCTTGGTTAACAATAATTGTAGTTTTTCCGATAGCCACGGGTTTTTTCATTTTCTTTCTCCCTCATAGAGGAAATAAGGTGACTAGGGGGTATACTATATATATATGCGTGCTAGAACTCCTTCTAACGACCTATGCCTTCTGTTATCATTTCGAATTGGACGATCCATTAATACAACTCGCAGAGGATTATAAATGGATCAATTTTTTTGGTTTTTACTGGAGATTGGGAATAGATGGACTTTCCCTAGGACCCATTTTATTGACGGGATTTATCACCACTTTAGCTACGTTAGCGGCTTGGCCAGTTACTCGGAATTCCCGATTATTCTATTTCCTGATGTTAGCAATGTATAGCGGTCAAATAGGATCATTTGCTTCTCGTGACCTTTTACTTTTTTTCATCATGTGGGAATTCGAATTAATTCCTGTTTATCTACTTCTATCAGCATGGGGTGGAAAGAAACGTCTTTATTCAGCTACAAAGTTTATTTTGTACACTGCAGGAGGTTCCGTTTTTCTATTAATAGGAGTTTTGGGTATCGGTTTATATGGTTCCAATGAACCAACATTAAATTTGGAAATATTAGCTAATCGATCGTATCCCGTGGCACTGGAAATACTATTCTATATTGGATTTCTTATTGCTTTTGCTGTCAAATCACCGATTATACCCTTACATACATGGTTACCAGACACCCATGGGGAGGCCCATTACAGTACTTGTATGCTTCTGGCCGGAATCTTATTAAAAATGGGAGCATATGGCTTGGTTCGGATCAATATGGAACTATTACCGCACGCTCATTCTCTATTTTCTCCCTGGTTAATCATAGTAGGTACAATGCAAATAATTTATGCAGCTTTAACATCTCCTGGCCAACGCAATTTAAAAAAAAGAATCGCCTATTCCTCTGTATCTCATATGGGTTTCATAATTATAGGAATTGGCTCGATAACCGATACAGGACTCAGCGGAGCCATTTTACAAATAATTTCTCATGGGTTTATTAGCGCTGCACTTTTTTTCTTAGCAGGAACGAGTTATGATAGAATACGTCATGGTTATCTCGACGAAATGGGCGGACTGGCTATACCAATTCCAAAGATATTCACGCTATTTAGTATCTTATCAATGGCTTCCCTTGCATTACCGGGCATGAGTGGTTTTGTTGCGGAATTGATAGTCTTTTTTGGAATAATTACTAGCCAAAAATATTTTTTAATAGCAAAAATACTGATTACTTTTGTAATGGCAATTGGAATGATATTAACTCCTATTTATTCATTATCTATGTTACGGCAAATGTTTTATGGGTACAAGCTATTTAATGGCGTAAACTCTTATTTTTTTGATTCTGGACCACGGGAATTATTTGTTTTGATCTCTATTCTTCTACCCGTACTTGGTATTGGTATTTATCCGGATTTCGTTCTGTCACTATCAGTGGACAAGGTCGAAGCTATTCTATCTAATTTTTTTATAGAGAATTTTCATGAATAAAAAAAGAAAAAATAAATTTGAATTGTAACCAAACCCCTTTGGCGTTTGTGAGAACCTTTTGAATCACTCCACTACTTGATTCAAAAGGTTCTCGGCGGTTTCCACTCAGTTTCGTTTATATATATGCGCTGTCCTATGTTTGTCTTCATCAGGCCCTTTCTTTTCTTCAATTTGCAATTCAATTAGATGTGAATTGTTAATTAAATGAACCATAACTATGTAACCCTATTCCTAATAGATTGACCCCGAAATAACATATCCAAATTATAACAAAGCCCATAGAAGCCACAATTGCGGAATTAAAACCTTCCGATTTTTTATTTGTTCGAGTATGGAAATAAATCCCGAATATAGTCCAAGTAATAAATGCCCAAGTTTCCTTTGGATCCCAATTCCAATATGAGCCCCATGCCTCATTAGCCCATACTGCGCCTGAAAGAATACCTATGGTTAAAAAGATAAATCCTAGACTAATAATATGATAACTCCAATGATCCAATTGTTGAATCAATTGATACCTGTAATAATTTCTAGCAGAAAAAAAATAAGTATTTAGTAAAACATTGGTTTTTGCATTCATGTATTTTATTTCACCGAAGGAAAATGACTCAGTTACAGTTCCATTTAATAATTTATTGCTTTTACCAAAAATCCTTATCACTTTTCGAAATGTAATGACTAGAAGAGCTGTGGATAATAATGATCCGCATAAAAGAGCTGCATAGCCGAATACCATCATACTTACGTGCATCATTAACCACTGAACTTGTAGAGCGGGCACTAATATTCCGGATTGATGCATTTTGGTTAACAAACACGAAGTTGCAAAGCCTTGGGTAAAAATAGCACTTGGCGCGGTTATTGCGCTTAAATGATTTTTATGTTTTAAAATCCTATGAATAATGGAGAAACTCCATGACAGAAAGATTAATGATTCATATAAATCACTTAATGGGAAATGCCCCGAATAAATCCAACGAATTACTAATAATCCTGTTAGACAGAAAAGGGTAGCTATCATCCCCTTTTCTGATGAATCATATAGTCCTACGATTTCATCGACTAATAAGGTTATTAAATGAATTGTAATTCCAATTGAAATGACCGAAAATGATATATGAGTTAATATATGTTCTAAAGTTGAAAATATCATAAATAAAAAATGAAATTAAAAGTAAAAAGTGAAAGTCTCTCGAGTATACGGAATGGAAATCGGAAATTCAATTCATTATAGGGCTTTTATATATCTTTTAGAAGATTAGAAGATGTTATGCCGCCACTCGGATTCGAACCGAGATGCTCTAGCACTGCTTCCTAAGAGCAGCGTGTCTACCGATTTCACCATAGCGGCTTGCTAGAAATAATAATAACTTACTTCTTATTTAATCGTCGAGATTGAAAGTGAAAGAGAAAGTTTCAATGAAATACTTTTTATTTTTAGGAAGCATTCAATTGATGAATAAAAACTTGTTTCAATAGAGATTGAAACAGTCTCTTTTTTATCGTTTTATTTAGTTATTTAAGGTTTCAGTTTTATTTAACTTAACAATTTAACAATAACATATTCTTTTTTATGGATCACGATCACAATTTAAGCATAATATCCAAAAATTAAAAAAAAAATTATTTAATTTGCATAACTTTTGTCTTGTGATAATCGTTAGGTCTTTTTTTTTCAGTATGAATTTGTCTTAGGGTTTATCAAACCAATTAGGTATTGAGCTATACATATTATATAAAAGAATTTCGATTTCTATTGTCGTACTTCAAAAATTTATTTCTAAATCCGAATTATAAAAATCGATATTTTTAGATTGATCCTCCCTTTCAAACATAGGATTTTTTTATTACTTATAAATTGCATACTATTCGTATAGAAATTAGAAATACGCCGAAATGGCGAAAGACGCTTTTTTCATTCTCACTTGGAGTGATGATTCAGAAAGTAAAAAAAAACAGTATAATTAATAATTAGTTTCAACAACTCATTGCTTTTGTCTAAAGATTTCAATTTATGCTATTCTATAGCATAAAAAAAAAAAAAAAGAAAAGACAAAACAAAACCTTTATTATTGTCTTATTTATAAGTGGGTGGGTGATGGGGAAATTAAGAATCCCCATCCCGGGAATGAAAAGCATATTCAAATACAAATAAAGGCAAAACTCTCAATTTTTATTCTTTTTTTTTTCAAATAAAAAAAAGTACCAATTCAGTAGCCAAATCCATTGGTTCAAAACAGTAGGGAATGGAAATCATTATTTGTTACTTACTTTTTCTATTTCTATTTTTTTTTACTTCTATTTTTCTATTCTATATTAAAAAATGGAATCTAAATTCGAAACTAAATTGGCTCGTTTTTGGAGTCAGGTGGATGCAGATTCCAATTATTCCAACGTTTTATTCATTATTTGTCGTACAAAAAACTTTTTGAATTCCCGGTCGAAAGGGATTTCGCTAACGAAAAAGCTTTCAGTGCTGCCCAATATCCCCCCTTTTTCCAAATATTTTTACGAATACGTTTTTTTAATATAGAACTACGTTTTTTTGGAACTGCCATTCAAAAAATAAAGAGTTATTCATTGCAAAAATTGGATGTGAAAGACATCTATTGTTTAAAACAAATCAATTTTTTTTTCAATTCCTATTCCATACAATATCTGAGGCAAAATAATTTGTATTTCGGAGTTATTTGTGATACCTTTCTATCTCTGTCTCTTTTTGGGATGTTACATTTGTACATAAAAAATACATATCGAACAAGCTTAAGAACCCTTACCTACCTAATAAAAAACTTGAATCTTTTTCTTTTCTAGTAATTGGTTATTAAATGCCATTTATTAGAATAGAACATAATCAATCAGTCCCGAATGAAATTCGTTAATTATTCTGAATAAACAAACAAAAATACCTAGTTCTTTTTTTATTAGGCAAAGTTATGGGACATCCGATGATTGATATCAAAATAAAGTACTTCTTTTTTTTTGTCTAATTTTTTAGTCTTGATATATGTCCATAAATTTTTGTAATAGGGAATAATAATGGAAATTGTAATTTGCTGCTACGTTTTCCTAAAAATCTTACTTAGTATAAAATAATTCGTTATTTTTCACTTTGCAAATTTTTGAAGTAGTTGAGAAAGGTTCAAACTAACTACGAACAGAAAATTCCATTTTAGTTTCAGTTGCTTTTTTAATACTTTAGTAATCCCTTTTAAAAGAGATAAGAACCGGTGAATCAGAAACAATTAATTAAGAATAAAAAAATTATTATTTTTATGGAACATACATATCAATATTCTTGGATCATACCTTTCGTTCCGCTTCCAGTTCCTATGTTAATAGGAGTGGGACTTCTACTTTTTCCAACGGCAACAAAAAATCTTCGCCGTATTTGGGCTTTTCCTAGTATTTTTTTGTTAAGTATAGTTATGATTTTTTCGGTCGATCTATCTATTCAGCAAATAAATAGGAGTTCTATCTATCAATACATATGGTCTTGGACCATCAATAATGATTTTTCTTTCGAGTTCGGACACTTTATTGATCCGCTTACTTCTATTATGTCAATATTAATCACCACAGTTGGAATTCTGGTTCTTTTTTATAGCGACAATTATATGTCTCATGATCAAGGATATTTGAGATTTTTTGCTTATATGAGTTTTTTCAATACTTCCATGTTGGGATTAGTTACAAGTTCGAATTTGATACAAATTTATATTTTTTGGGAATTGGTTGGGATGTGTTCTTATCTATTAATAGGGTTTTGGTTCACACGACCTAGTGCGGCAAGTGCTTGTCAAAAAGCCTTTGTAACTAATCGTGTAGGGGATTTTGGTTTATTATTAGGAATCTTAGGTCTTTATTGGACAACGGGTAGTTTCGAATTTCGGGATTTGTTCGAAATATTCAATAACTTGATTTATAATAAGGAGGTTAACTTTTTATTTGTTACTTTGTGTGCCTTTCTATTATTTGGCGGCGCAGTTGCTAAATCCGCACAATTTCCCCTTCATGTATGGTTACCTGATGCCATGGAGGGGCCTACTCCTATTTCGGCTCTTATCCACGCCGCTACTATGGTAGCAGCGGGAATTTTTCTTGTAGCTCGTCTTCTTCCACTTTTCATAGCGATACCGTACATAATGAATCTAATGTCTTTTATAGGTATAATAACAGTATTATTAGGAGCCACTTTAGCTCTTGCTCAAAAAGATATTAAGAAAAGTTTAGCCTATTCTACAATGTCTCAATTGGGTTATATGATGTTAGCTCTAGGTATGGGGTCTTATCGAGCCGCTTTATTTCATTTGATTACTCATGCTTATTCGAAAGCCTTGTTGTTTTTAGGATCCGGATCAATTATTCATTCAATGGAAGCTCTTGTTGGATACGCTCCAGATAAAAGCCAGAATATGGCTCTTATGGGCGGGTTAAGAAAGCACGTGCCAATTACAAAAACTGCTTTTTTATTAGGTACACTTTCTCTTTGTGGTATTCCACCTCTTGCTTGTTTTTGGTCCAAAGATGAAATTCTTAATGATAGTTGGTTATATTCACCGATTTTCGCAATAATTGCTTCTTTCACAGCCGGATTAACTGCATTTTATATGTTTCGGATTTATTTACTTACTTTTGAAGGACATTTAAACGTTCGTTTTCAAAATTACAGCGGCAAAAAAGGAAATTCCTTCTATTCAATATCTCTATGGGGTAAAGAAGAGCCAAAATCGATTAAAAAAAGTTTTCCTTTAGTTGCTTTATTAAAAATAAATAATAATGAAAGGGAAAGGACTTCTTTTTTTTCGAAGAAAACATACCGAATTCATGTAACAAAAATGCCTTTTCTTACTATTTTTCCTTTTGGTCCTACAAAGACTTTTTTTTATCCCCATGAATCGGACAATACTATGCTATTCTCTATGCTTATATTAGTCTTATTTCCTTTGTTTGTTGGAGCCATAGGAATTCCCTTTAATCAAGAAGGAAACAATTTGGATATCTTATCAAAATTGTTAACTCCGTCTATAAATCTTTTACATCAAAATTCAAATCATTTTTTTGATTGGTATGAATTTTTGCCAAATGCAACTTTTTCAGTTAGTATAACGTTTTTTGGAATATTTATAGCGGCTTTTTTATATAAACCCTTTTATTCATCTTTCCAAAACTGGAATGGACTTAATTTATTTACTAAAAGAGTCAATAAGAGTCAAAGAGTTTTGGGAGATAAAATTATCAATTTGCTATATGATTGGTCATATAATCGTGCTTATATAGATGCTTTTTATGCACTATCCCTAACTCAATGGATAAGAGGATTAGCTGAACTAACCCATTTGTTCGATAGACGAGTGATTGATGGAATTACGAATGGGGTTGGTATTACCAGTTTTTTTGTAGGGGAAGGTTTAAAATATGTAGGGGGGAGTCGCATCTCTTTTTATCTCTTAGTATATTTATTTTATGTATTAATATTTTTTTTAATCCTAAACTCCTTGTTTAAGTTATTTTTTTTTTCATTGGTGTAACTCCAATTATTATACAATTCATCAGAGGATAGTTTTTCTTTTGTTA